CTTAGATTCGAACCCATAGCTGATGATAGAACTAGAATAGATATTTTCTGTTTCCTACTCACACGAGCCCATATCCTTGCTTTTCGATCAATCTCTAATTCTAATCTTCCTCCCCAATCTGATATTATGGTCCCGGTATAGACCGAAATTCCGTTATGGTCCAATTCTGACCGGTAATAGATACCGGGACTTTGCAATATTTGATTGATCACAATTCTGTATATTCCATTTACTATAGAAGTTCCCAAGGAATTCATTAAAGGAATGTTTCCAATAAAAAGAGTTTGTTCTTGCATATCCCTACTGGTTTTCCAAATTAATCCCGCGGATACATATAATTCAGAAGAATATGTGAGTGATTCATATACAGCATCTCTTTCTTTTATCAAAGGTTCTACCAATTGATATGTTTCCACAAATAATTGAAATTCAATTTCTTGATCTGTATCTTCAATTTTTGGAAACTTATAAAGTTCTTCTGTTAAGCCCTGATCAAGAAATCTACAAAATCCTTCAAATTGTATCTGATTAAAACCAGGTATTGTAGATATTCCCTCATTTCCATCCCCGAGCATTTTGAATTTCCCTTTTCTCAAAAGATTCCATTATGGACCCATTCTTCATCAAATCATATGGATTTATTTAGCAATGATGGAATTTCTATTTTGTTTACTGAATCACATGAAATTGGACCCACCCCATATATGGAATGTATTAAATGCATATGAACGGCGGAATAAAGAAAATTTGATATTCAAATTGGAATTTGTAACAGATACAAAATCGAAAGGAATTAATAAATGCCACTTAGACCTAGGGAGTTTTGGATAGAATATATAAAAAAAAAAGTGATTCCATTTCTACCATTATTATGATATTACATATTCGAATCCGATTGGGTACCAGAAAAAGAAATGGATTCGGGATTTAATCTGTTCGATGATATAAAGACATTATAATCATCAAAAATATAGAGTTGATATTTTTTTAGCACTTAACTTTTTTCATGGATTCTATTGTTCAACAAATGATTCGCATAAAAGAGAGATACTTTTATTTTACCTTTTTTTAGTCGAATACGATCGAAAGGCGTAACATAGTAATAAAGTTTTTATTTATTAACCACGTGTAGATAGCTATCTATGTTTCGAAGTTCTATTCGGGACAGCGCGTGCTATGCTATATCAAAATTTCCATTTTCTATTCCATCTATTGAATGAAAAATTGAAGCACTACAATTTACTGATAATTCTCTATAGGATAGATATGATATCCAATTAGATATTTGGATAACAATTTATGTTCTGGGGTTTACATATACTTCTATTTGCTGTTATAATGGAAATTGGAAAGGATTTTTTTATGGAAAAGAATCAATACTGATTAGTTATGTATCAATTTGGATTGTCTTATATCATTAGGATTAAGAAAAGACAATTTTGGATTCAAATCCAAGAATCGTTCGTGAATTTACAGTCCCATTTAATAGTTAATGGTTCCAATTTGTCCTAAATTTTGGCTTTTGTGAAAGAGAGGGAAAATTTTTAGATATTTAGGTTTTGAGATACTATACATACAACCGAAGGGATGGATCCAATCCAAAAAACGAAGGATTTTTTCTTTTCGGGCAAGGGTTCAATTTAAGAAAACGGGATTCAAGATGCAAGTCCAATAAAAAAAGAAGTTTAGGAATCCCCCCTCGACGCAAACAAAGGGAGACTTTTTCAGCTATTTTGTAGGGTAGCATACATTTTTTCTGGCGGCATGGCCGAGCGGTAAGGCGGGGGACTGCAAATCCTTTTTCCCCAGTTCAAATCCGGGTGTCGCCTGATCAAGAAAAAACTCCAAATCTCTTATTTCGTTTTGCTGATATAACGCGCTGAATTTTTCCCCAGCAAAAGCAAACAAAGTAAAAGGACTCTTGAGACTTGCTTGCTTGGTTCTAAACATCTGGAAGTTTGGCTCTCGAAAGCTAAAGTGCTCGAAATACTTGCCTCTAGGATTCAAGGACAGATTATAGTGGTGGAAGGGCTCTCATATAAAGATTTATTGATTCCCTTCCACTACTAATGTAGTGTTTAATTACCGGGTCTTGAATTAGATTGGATAGCCCGACGGAAAATCGAATTAGTGGTTGTGGAAAGTGGCTGAAGATACTTTCTATACAGACTCAGGAGAGTCTCTAAGTCCTCGGTATCCAATAACAATTCGATGGAAAATTGGCTTTCTAAAATTGAAATGAAAAAAGAAATTCTTTCTTTTCAATAAAATAAACCCTAGTCAAGAATGGAATAGGTGGTCCTCCGATTATTTCACAGAGACAATCCTTAGACAGTAATAATTAGATCAAATGAGAAATAAAAGTATGTGATAGATAACGATCTATCTTGACATTCTATTTTTCAGATTTTTATACCTTTTCTAAAGATAAAGACAAGAAAAGATAGAATAGGTCTTATTATTCCTACATCTTAGGAAGATCCCACCGATACTTCTAAAT